CGGAGGAGCAATTACCAAACGTATAGCATTCCCTCACGCTTGGCGCCAATGAGTTTTTTTATTTTCGAGAAAAAAATACTATGCCTTCGCCATCGGAAATATGAATTAGTTAAGTAATAATAGCATGGCACTTCGAATTCGATATGAAATTTTTTAGATTCAAAAAAATTAGATTATATATTGAAAGAGTAGTATGAGATAAGGAAGGGTTATTTCAAATGATATCTTACCTATTCGGGCACATTTCAGCGTCACAAACTTTGTTTTCACACCGGAAGCTTATTTACAAAATTTATATAAAAAAAAGACACTTTGGGATTGCTGAATCATAGACGAATCAAAAAAAGGATATATAAAGCAACGGAACCATCATAGTATTTTTTTAACTCCTACAAAAAAAAGAAGGATGGTAATTGGATGATTTCTGGATCTGCGTATAATACAACCTATATTTTGTTTTCTTTCGCCAAAAGAGAAGGGTCAAAAAAGTCAATTCCATTGTGGAGCCGTATGCAATGCACAAAAAAAGCCTGTACGGTTATTCAATTTTCTCTGTTTTTTTTTGTTTTTGGTTATCCCGCCTCATTCTGCGAAATAGAAAAACCTTTTCTATTATATCATCAGGGTAATGATCCATCAACCCGCTAGTTCGTTTTATGAGGCACAAACGGGAGAATTTGTCTTGGAAGCGGAAGAACTACTAAAACTTCGCGAAACCATCACAAGGGTTTATGTACAAAGAACGGGCAAACCTATATGGGTTGTATCCGAAGACATGGAAAGGGATGTTTTTATGTCAGCAACAGAAGCCCAAGCTCATGGAATTGTTGATCTTGTAGCGGTTCAATAAAAAATAGGAGCGATTTCATGCAAATCTACAATTTCTAATTTGATATATTTTTAGATTAAAGGTTTAGTTTCATATTCTCTTCAATATAAAACAAAATATTGAAGAGAATCTTGAAGAGAAGTAATTCAGAATTAGCCGGTTAGAACTAATCTAAACCAGCCCATTATTTATATGATTCCGTATGCCAACCATTAAACAACTTATTAGAAATACAAGACAGCCAATCCGAAATGTCACGAAATCCCCAGCGCTTCGGGGATGCCCTCAGCGACGAGGAACATGTACTCGGGTGTATGTGCGACTCGTTTAGATCATAGACTGAGACACAAAAAGGAAATTCTTTTTGAAATATCAAGGATCAGTACCTGTGAATAAAATAGAATGGAGGAACTCGATTCATTATTTAAAAAATATAGATCGTTCATATATTCTATTGTGTCTAAAACTTATGGTTTACATTGGTGCAAATCCAATCAACTCCATTTTTTAGAAAACCCCCAATGATAACAAATGATTATCCATTAAGCGGGGGAAATTCCATTTTTTAGAAAAAAGATTCCACTCTTGAAAGAAAAGAACGGACTAACAGGGTAAATGACCAAATCAAAAATGAAATACCGTTACTGTATAAAGTGGATCTCGTTGTGAAAGACCTATTACTGGAATATTCATGGGGTAGAGCCAAAGAATGTGAATTGTACAAGTTACCAATAGTATTTATTAATTAAAAGAAGGAGCTCCGGTGTATAGAGAGGACCTCACCGTTTTAGAAGTAACCATAGAAACGATGGAACCCACTATTTATCCAATTCTATTTACTACTTTTTTTAGTTATTCTTTTTTTTTATATCAAATATCAAGGCAATTTATCCTTTCACAGCAAAGGAAAAAACCTAGCAAAAAATAGTGGTGGGGAAGGTTAGAGTAGCAAAAGCCATTGGAATTTTTTTTTATACATTGGAATAATTCGTTTGGTTATTAATAGACTAAGGGGAAAAGAATAACTAAAAAAAGAATTAGTTATTCATCAAAGTTTGATTTATTCAATGACTAGAATTAAACGCGGATATATAGCTCGGAGGCGTAGAACAAAACTTCGTTTATTTGCATCAAGCTTTCGAGGGGCTCATTCACGACTTACACGAACTATGACTCAACAAAGAATAAGAGCTTTAGTTTCGGCTCATCGGGATAGGGGTAAAAGAAAAAGAGATTTTCGCCGTTTATGGATCACTCGAATAAACGCCGTAATTCACGAAATGGGGGTATTCTATAGTTATAACCAATTCATACACAATCTGTACAAGAAGCAATTACTTCTTAATCGGAAAATACTTGCACAAATAGCTCTATTAAATAGGAGTTGTCTTTATACAATTTCGAATGACATAAAAAAATAAGGGGATTGGAAGAAATCCACGAAAATATTTGAAATAGAGTTCGAAGGAGAATGAGCTCGGGGAAGGTAGAGTAGAAATTAGTATTATAAAAAAAAGTCGTCAAAACAAAACGAGAGTATATAGTCGCTAAAAAACGAGTTCTTTTTTTTTTTCTTTTCGACGATTCTTTTCTTTTTTTTTTTTATGACAGACACAGACGTAACAATCAAATTTTGATTCTTGATTGGATTTTTCGAACAAAATATTAATCTCTTTTTTAATTCCTTCAGATTGAAATTGTTATTCACTTGAAGAATAAGTCTATTTTTTTCTGGTTCTAAGGCTAGTAGTTCTAGGGGTCGACTCACTTCTTTCAAATTGTTTCTGATTATTAAGAAAAGGTAACAAAGATAAAATACGAGCTTGTTTTATAGCAATAGTGATTAATCGTTGTTGTTTTAAAGTAACTCTATTCACCCGTCTAGATAATATTTTTCCTTGTTCACTAATAAATCGACTAATTAAACTCATGTTTCTATAATCAATTCGATCCCCCGATTGGATCGGGGGCAAACGCCTACGAAAAGATCGCTTGGATTTAGTAAAAAGTCGCTTAGATTTATTCATAATTTTTTTATTCCTTATCTCTATTGATCGGATCAAAATAAAAACGATTTCTATTTCTATATAGGATAGAGTTTCTATATAGAATTAAGAATATAGGATTAGATTTATTTCTATTGATTTATTTGTTTATATTTATATATATGTAATAATATATAGATACTAGCATTATTCCTGTTCTTAAAATAAAAGTTGACATACAAGCACTCAATTTGATCTATTTCTTGATTTCCCCGTGAATTGTATGTTTATAACAATAGGGACAGAATTTTCTCAATTCCAATCGACTCGGGGTGTTATGCCGATTCTTTTGAGTAATATATCTGGAAATTCCCGCTGATTTTTTCTTAATATCATTTCGAACACAACTGGTACATTCCAAAATAATTGTTACTCGAACATCTTTACCCTTGGCCATGAAACCTCCTTTGGATTTATGATTCACCTCAATCTTCTATTTTAATTTTAGGATCCAGAAAGAACAAGAACCAAAAAAATAGAAGCTGTTAACTAAAAAAAATTATGAAATATTTCGTTGCAATGAATATTAATTAGTAATTAAATAAAAATAAAATAATAAGCAATACAATGATTTTGTGAAAACTATATTTAAAATCCTTGTACAGTTTTTTTTTAAGTATCTCATAGGATACTCTTTCCCTAGCAACACTTTTTTTCGTTCTATTACTAATTTAATTGGATCCTGAACCCTCATTTTTATCACCTTTCGCCCCCCCACTTTTTCTAATTATTTTTTAGAATGAATTAGAAAAGGTGGGGGGGATAATTAGTCCCCGATTGTTGATTGTATCTCTAAATTTTTCACCCCTTTCTGATGTTAATAACTAGAATGAAAAAAATGGAAATGTTAATGCATCTGGAAATAAACGATTAATCTCTATTAATAAACCTGCTAACGAACCGAACCATAGAGTACTTAGTACCGGTGCTACGGAAAGATATGTTTTTAGATCTCGCATTTGAAATCCTCCTTCTTTATTGTATTACATTATATATAGTAATATATATAACTACAGATGTACATGTAGTTAAGAAGTTCTTGTATTTATATACGTAACTTCTGCCCCCCCACTTTCAAAATTAGAATTGAAATATTGTCTACTAGAACGATCTGATATATTCCATTTGAAAACGGAAACGCCTATTTATGTAAAATTGAAATTGAGAGAATTATCGTAAAAAAAAGTAAATTTTTGAATTATATCTTTGTTATCTGATATGAGAAAAAAAGAAGAAATGAATTTGATATACCAATAAAAAAAAGAAGGATGTGGAAAACAAGACAGGAATTCTCTACAATGACACTGTAAACCAATTGAAAGGGATGTAGCGCAGCTTGGTAGCGCGTTTGTTTTGGGTACAAAATGTCACGGGTTCAAATCCTGTCATCCCTACCTATTACTGCTCAGAAGAGCAGTAACGAGGTATCTATTTTGATCTATTTTTTTTAATAAAATTGGACATACATAGAATTCTGAAATTTATGATATACTATGATATAGTATATACGTACAAAATAGATTCGGGTTAAAGAATGTCCTCGTTCTAGCCTTTTCGTTTTTTAGAAAAAAAAAACAAGAAAAACGCTCTTAGTTCAGTTCGGTAGAACGTGGGTCTCCAAAACCCAATGTCGTAGGTTCAAATCCTACAGAGCGTGATTTCACTCTTGTTTATTAGATTGTGTCAAAATTCCGCTGTTCGCAAATTATTGAGCAACAATCTGAATTAGACCTCCCGCATATGAAAGCAAGAAGGAGGTCAGTAAAAAAAACGAGATGTTAATTAATCAAAAGTCCAACTGATCACCACGTCTGTATTGTAAATAAGCAGTTACGAATAATCCAGCTAAAGTAATAGGAATTAGACCTAAGACGATTCCAAATAAAAAAACTTCAATCATTTCAATTTTCTTTTGTTTTCATTTTTGAAAGGGAGAAAAGAGAGGTACTATCTATTCCTAGCTCTTAATCTGTATTGTCGATGAATCTCAATGACCAAAATTGGGTAATTAACACGGTAAGGAACTTTCGAACATATGAAATACCACCGAAATCCTTTTTTATAAAAAAATCTGCATTCAATTAATTTCAAATAAGTCGTATTTTGCTTAGACCAATAAATAGAAC